TTTATTTATCTTGGAATCAAATCATTGCGTTGAATTTATTAGATAATGATTCTTATATCTAAAAAAAAAGTGTATGCCACTATTTTTTTTTTTTTTTTGCCATTCTCTATCATTTCCATTGTATTGAATGAACCCTATTTGTTCCAATCGGACATGATTCTATCATTGATGCGCCTCCAATTCAATATGAATAGATATATACCACCTCGATATCTCTCCTCCCTTAATTTTGACTTTAAAAGCGCAATTTGTAATACTGGAAGGATCGATACTCAATTATTTTTTTTTTTTTTTTTCGCCCTATCTTCTCTGAATGACAATAAAGGAATGTCTTAATTATAATTTTAATTGTATCTTTAATAATAATAATATCTTTAAAATTCTTATCTTATGAATGGATTCACTATCATTAATATATATTATATTCTATAATTTATTCTATAATTTATTTTAGAGATAATTAATAATTATTTAGTATAATTTAGTATAACCGTTCTAAGAAATAATTTGACTTTTCTAAAATATAACATCAAAATGAATTTGATATTATATTCTTAATCAAGTAATAATTATGAAAATATTATGTATTTTTAAGTATTATTATTAAGTAATTATTAATACTATGAATTAAAATTTTAAAAATAATAAATATTAATTAAAATAAATTAATAGCTAATATATTAAATCTGGTAGTTTCCGGACTCCCTATTCACTATTCCTATTTCTGCTATGTGAGCCCGCTTAGCTCAGAGGTTAGAGCATCGCATTTGTAATGCGATGGTCATCGGTTCGATTCCGATAGCCGGCTTTTATCTATCTATTTTTTCATGATTGATAATATCTTCTCCCCCCTTTCTTCAAATATTGGTCGCTAATCTATTATGTCGTGTTAACTTGCAACTATGAATAAAAAATAGATTGGAATGGAGCAATTAGATCTATACAGAACAAATCATAAAACAGAGACTTAACTTCCTTACTATCATATACAAAAAATAGAGATATTGATACAATGCATTTCATTCTATTTTCATTCTACTTTAGTATTGTATACTTCAGTAGATTTAGCCTTGCTTTGTTTATCCTTTAGTTCAGTCTTAATTTAGATTTTAAATTTTTCAATAAAAAAAGGAGTTTTATGTCTCGTTACCGAGGGCCTCGTTTCAAAAAAATACGCCGTCTGGGGGCTTTACCAGGATTAACTAGTAAAAGGCCTAGATCTGGAAGTGATCTTAAAAACCAATTGCGTTCCGGGAAAAAATCGCAATATCGTATTCGTCTAGAAGAAAAACAGAAATTGCGTTTTCATTATGGTCTGACAGAACGACAATTACTTAGATATGTGCATATCGCTGGAAAAGCCAAAGGGTCAACAGGTCAGGTTTTACTACAGCTACTTGAGATGCGTTTGGATAACATCCTTTTTCGATTAGGTATGGCTTCAACCATTCCTGGAGCCAGACAATTAGTTAACCATAGACATATTTTAGTTAATGGTCGTCTAGTAGATATACCAAGTTATCGTTGCAAACCCCGAGATATTATTACTACGAAGGATAAACAAAGATCGAAATCTCTGATTCAAAATTATATTGCTTCATCGCTCCGGGAGGAATTGCCAAAACATTTGACTATTGACTTATTCCAATATGAAGGATTAGTAAATCAAATAATAGATAGTAAGTGGATTGGTTTGAAAATAAATGAGTTGTTAGTCGTAGAATATTATTCCCGTCAGACTTGAACCTAATGAAAATAACAAGAAAGGTTCAGACAATTTGACTTTATACCATACCCTTTTTTTGTCGAAGGAAATAGATTTAAGAGCCTTGATCCACATTTTTTTTTTTTCTTATTCACGTATCACAAATGGATCGGCAGTAGGATTTTTTTTTTGCTTTTCCCATATTTCTATTTTACGTACCACAGTAATGTAATTAGGAATAGAGAATCTCTATCAAATCAAATAAAGTTCTTACTTACTGTTGGAATAATGCTATCAATTGTTATTTGAATTTGATTTGATACATTATGATCAGTAACGTTGGTGACTCGATAGAAACGGAAAGAGAGGGATTCGAACCCTCGGTAAACAAAAGCCTACATAGCAGTTCCAATGCTACGCCTTGAACCACTCGGCCATCTCTCCTACATAATCATAATCTTATTATTGACCAGAAACCGAGTGAAGTGAATAGCGAGTCATTCATATTATTTATTCCAGTACGGGTAGGACCCATTACTGGTTACATAGGACTAAAAGATTCCTTTCAAATTTCATATTTCTCAACACCAATTTACTTAATGGATTTTTATATTTCAATTGTATGACGCATACGCATTATGCAAACAAAAGAGTATGGTTACTCTCCTCTATTTTATCATGGAATTATTATTCCATTCTTTATTTTTCCTCTTTTGATTATAACCAAATAAAAACTTTTCGAGTTACCAGAATCTATAGTAAAATAAAGTCCTTGGTTAGTCAACTTAGAGAAAATCGTAATAGTTCTGTTTATAAGTATACTACTTAATTTGTAGGAAATCCAATCTCATTCAAATATTTCATCATCCCCCTTGGGCACAATTTGAGCGGAATATCCACATCTTTTTTTAGAATTAGTCTATTTTTATGATATTTCGTACTACTGTACAATTCGGATAATTTTCCTTTGGGAAAATGAGAAGAATTATAGAATGGATTGTTAATTATGCCTAGATCCCGGATAAATGGAAATTTTATTGATAAGACTTCTTCAATTGTAGCCAATATCTTATTACGAATAATTCCGACAACTTCAGGGGAAAAAAAGGCATTTACCTATTACAGAGATGGTGCGATTTGATTTTTTTTCTTGCTTTTTAGACCTTAATCTGAGAGAGAGAAGCGTGGTTCGGGATAGAAAGAAACAATTTTTTTTTTTTTTTAACCAACGCTTGGTGAAGGTGAAGTTTAAAGATAGAACAATTCCTTCTGTCGTGTATCCTCGATTGATACGGCTTCAGATGCTTTAATTATCGATTTTAGTATTGAGCGAAAGGTTACACCTATGGGTTCTGGATTGCGGGTCAATACTACGCCACTAGTACCAATGGGCGGCATAGAGGAAGAAGCACTACTCTACGGAATCAACAACACGAAAACTTTGTTATATTATAAATTACCCCTTCTCGGTATTGGGACTAATAAGAATGAATGGTTGGGACAACAAACATCCATCTCGTTTGTACTTTGGATACCCATATAACCATCAAAGATTGTTGAAGTGACTGATTCCTGGAAATAGAAGGCGTTGTGAACAAAGAAATTGTTGGAGTGACTATTTCCATCTAGCACTAATACAATTGGTGTTAAGAAAAAACCTCTTTCGGGAAGGCTGGCTAGAAATTTCTTGTAAAAATACTAGCCCCCATCAGTTCATAATGAGAATAGTGATGAAATCTTGATTCCAGAGATTATGTCCCTTAGTACTATGCACAGAGGGGAGGAGCCGTATGAGATAAAAATCTCATGTACGGTTCTGTAACGGAGATTCTTTGATATAGAATGAACGGCCGTAACGGATGTCGGCTCAATCCGAAGGAAATTATGCGGAAGCTTTACAAAATTATTATGAAGCTACGCGACCAGAAATTGATCCCTATGATCGAAGTTATATACTCTATAATATAGGCCTTATACACACAAGCAACGGAGAGCATACGAAGGCTTTGGAATATTATTTCCGGGCACTAGAACGAAACCCATTCTTACCACAAGCTTTTAATAATATGGCCGTGATCTGTCATTACGTGCGACTATCTCCATTATAGAAAAAAGATAAAGGCTAGTAAATACTAGAATAAAATAGGCTTTCTACATATGTATCGTCCAAAACAACGATTTTTATTAGCTGTAGCAAGGAAAAATACTTCAAATATAAATGAATAAGTACGCCTATATACTCTATGGATAAAAGATCGAATTGATAGAGAAAGCACCGTAAAGATCAATTAGCAAGTTATTAGGTCGATACAGTTAAGAACTGCTTACTTATGTCATAATATGAGATATAAAGTTAGGAATCTACTTATGTAATAGAGTTGATCTACTAAGGTATTGAGCAGCGGTGTAGCATCAGATCCCAAAGATAGTAAGTTCTTTTTTCTTACGGAGGAAAGTCTTTTTCAAAAATTCTATATGAATTTCATATTATGAGATGAAACCGAGATAGTTACCTTTCAGAAAATCCTAACGATATAGGGGGAGTTAATTCTTATGAAGGTAGGAGAAAAGATAAAACTGATTATTGATCAAAATTAGAGTTTGAAACTTATGTAATTAACTTAACTTCGTCTGGTTAACCCAAGAAAACTAGGATAGGTTTATGAAAAATCTAATTCAGTTAGCATAGGGTAGATTAAAAAGATGGGACACAAAAAGAGTCGATTGCTGAGCCGTATGAGGCAGGAAACTCTCAAGTACGGTTCTAAGGGAAGGAATTTAATCACCTATTCCGACCGGGGAGAACAGGCCATTCTACAGGGTGATTCTGAAATTGCGGAGGCTTGGTTCGATCAAGCTGCTGAGTATTGGAAACAAGCTATAGCGCTTACTCCAGGTAATTATATTGAAGCACATAATTGGTTGAAGATCACGAGGCGTTTCGAATTAGAATAAAAGCACTCTCTTTTTAATTTTTAATTAAATTTATTAAAATGGTGATTGGATCCATCAATCAACTAAAATAGATAGTTACTATGAGAAGATCCAATCAAGAATTTCATTATATCTCTTCCTCCTAAAAAATTCTATTTTGTATAGTATCCCATAAGGATAAATGATAGGGATACAGCAGTATCAAATCGTATAGGATATAGCTAATAAATAAATAAAGTATGCCCCCGAATTACTAAATATGGATATTGCATAAGAAGATGTTTCATAGAAGTATATGGATATGGGCACTTTTACATTCAGATATAAATACACTAGCAAAAAAAAAAAAAATCTTCGTCAT